GATCTTGTAAGAGATTCGCTACAGAACGAATACGTTTATTTTTTAAATGATTCATATCGTCAAGCGTACCCATTCCAAATTTCATTTCAATCAAACGATCTGTAGCTGCCAATATATCTCTCGGTAACAAAAATGTATTGGTATGAGGTATATCAAGATTCAGTCTCCGGTTCATATTTAATCGACCAATCCTTCCTAATTCACATCTTTGTTGAAAGAATTTCTTTTGTAATTCCTTACATAAGGATTCAGAAAATACCGGATCGCCCCCTACACAAGTAAATTGTTGATAAAACTCCAAAATGGCATTTTCCTTTGATCCAATTTTTTTTTTTTCCTTATCATTCAGGAAAGCTAAGAAAATCTCAGGGTAACACACATTCTCTAAAATTTGTCGTAGATTCAAACCCATAGCTGATGATAGAACTAGAATAGATATTTTCTGTTTCCTACTCATGCGGGCCCATATCCTTGCTTTTCTATCAATCTCTAATTCTATTCTCCCCCCCCAATCTGATATTATAGTCCCAATATAGACCGAAATTCCGTTATGATCCAATTCTGAGCGGTAATAAATACCGGGGCTTTGCAATATTTGATTGATTACAATTCGGTATATTCCATTTATTAGAAAAGTTCCTAGGGAATTCATTAAAGGAATGTTTCCAATAAAAATTTTTTGTTCTTGTATATCCTTACTGTTTTTCCAAATTAATCCCGCGGATACATATAATTCAGAAGAATATGTAAGTGATTCATATACAGCATCTCCTTCTTTTTTCAATGGTTCGACTAATTGATATGTTTCCACAAATAATTGAAATTCAATTTCTTGATCTGTATCTTTAATTTTTGGAAACTTAGAAAACTCTTCTGTTAAGCCCTGATCAATGAACCTACAAAATCCTTCAAATTGGATTTTATTAAATCCAGGTATTGTAGACATTCCCTCGTTTACATCCTCGAGCATTTTAAATTTCCCGTTTATTAACTATTTTTAAAATCTCATTATTGGATCGTGCCTCATTCAATTCAATTATATAGATCGATCTAGCAATGATAGAATTTTTATTCTGTTTACAGAATCGCATAAAATTTTATCTAACTCCATAGATGGATATGGAATGTATGAAATACATATGAACGGTGGAATAAAGATAATTTTATACTCAAATTCGAATTTGCAAGAAATACAACTGGAAAGGGGTTGAGAAATTACACTTAACTTCGACTTAGGAAATTTTGTATAGAATAGCAAAACAAAACGTGATTTAATTTCTACCATTATTATGATATTACATATTCCAATATGATTGGAATATCCCTAAAATAAATGGATAAAATAAATGGATATGGATTCAGGATTTCATCTTTCGATGGGATAAAGAACCAATAATCAGAAACACTAGAAAGTTTATTTTTTTTAAGACTTAGTTAGCTTTTTCGTGGATTTCTTTGTTTAATTCAAAAAAAAATTGCATATACATAGAAAAGATGTATTTTTATTTATTTGTATATATTTTCGATTTATATATTATATATATATATATATATTTATATATATATATATATAATTATTTTATATATAATATTAAATTCGATTCTAATTATTTCTAATTATATAGAATATTCTAATTATAGAGAATATATAAAAGAATATATAAACAAAACTGTTGAAGTGCATAAGAAGGCTTATTAAGCATATCCAGATAGAACTAGACAGAGCTATGTATATATTCCTGTCTCCCCCTTTACTGCAGTTCCATTTTTGACAGCACATTTTGATAGAGGAGTTCTAGACAGATAAGATATCAGATTAGCTATCTGTGTAAAATTTTATGTTCTAGGGTTTACATATACCCATAATTGGTGTTATAATTCAAATTGAGAATAATTTTGTATTGAAAAGAATCAATACTGATTGGTTAGGTATCCATTTTTTTTTTCTGATATCATTACGATATCATTAAGATTAGGGAAATACAATTTTCGATTCAAATCCACGAATCGTTCGTAAATTCACAGTCAATAGTTAATGGTTCAAATTTGTCCTTAATTTTGTCTTTTGTGAAAGAAAAGTCACTTTTTTATTTCATATAGAAAGCAGAAAGAATTTTAATAGTGTATGTTTTGAAATACTATACAAAATTAATTGAAAAAATAAATCCAATCAAAAAATAAAAAAAAAAAAAGAAGGATTTATTTTTCGGAATTTTGGAAAGGGATTAAAAAAAATGGGATTCACGGTGCAAGTACAAAAAAAAAGAGTCCCCCTTTCCAAAATAAAGGAGTACGATATTTTTGTCTATTTTGTGTCGTCTTGGCGGCATGGCCGAGTGGTAAGGCGGGGGACTGCAAATCCTTTTTCCCCAGTTCAAATCCGGGTGTCGCCTCATCAACAAAAGACGCAAAGTACCTTATTCCCTTTTGCTGATATAATTTGTTGAATTTTCCCCCAACAGAGCGGAGGAAATTGATACTTCCAAGGGTCTTACTGTTTATTTTGTTTGTACTAAAAGTTTTTCAGTCATCATATAAAAACTTCTTAAAATTAATTGGCTTTTTTGGAGTGTTTCATCAATATATTGAAGATATTTTTTTTGACTCTGCGCCAGCGATTCTACTATTATTAGTATTAGTGAACAATAATAGAAAACTTCCTTAAATAGAAAAATTAATTAATAAAAAATTCCTTCATATTCATAAAGATAGAGGACATAATTCACATGGATATAGTAAGTCTCGCTTGGGCTGCTTTAATGGTAGTCTTTACATTTTCCCTTTCGCTCGTAGTATGGGGAAGAAGTGGACTCTAGGGGTACTACTAATTGAGTTGAGAAATCAAACTGTATCAATTGTTTTATACATTATTCTGCAAAGATTTTAAACTTTAACTCTTGTTTAAATTCAATTTAATTGAATTTAAAATATCTTCATTTCAAAATTCTATATCTATATTGGATTTGAGTGAAGTAATCTATTCTATGAATAATATATGAATAATACCCTTTTCTTTTAATTTAATCAAACAAATATTTCAATGATTGTGGTGTTCATATTTCCAAAGTAAAACGAATACAAATGATAGGAAATTGATTCCAACCAAATTTTTCCTAAATTATCTATTTCGATAAAGTGGTTCTTACCAGAGTTATATATCAACAATGAGGTGAGGGGGAAGGGATCGCCCTCCCTTTTTTTGTTTGTCTCTTTCCTGTTCAAAGAGAAAAAAAGTACTTCTTTTATTAACTATTAAATAGTTATTGGTTCTTAAATATTCAAAGTGATTAAAATTAAGTGACTTTTCCATGGGAAATAAGATATTTTCTTGCTTCGTTTATTATTTGTTTTATTCTTTTATAAAATTGATTTATGCTATACCTTATTTTATTAACTTGACTTATTTCATATCATGATTCAAAGATTAAAAACGGGCAGGGTTTACTAATCCTTTGTTTTGTTGAAACCTTAAAAGTTTTTATAGAACTCCTTTCCTTGGATGATCTGTCAACTGCTCGATCAATTCTTTCTTCGAAATTAAAAAAAAAAAAAGATTTCTTGATTTTCTTTTATTAATATTAATAATTAATATTACTATATGTTCAGATTTTTTACTTTTTTTTTTATTGATTTTATTCTTTCAGTGGATGTTGGGATTCATATTGAAAATAATCAGAACTATAGGAATTAGAATAATAAAAGTAAGAACTGCCTTTCGATTTCGACTATTTCAGATTAATTAGAATCAACACAAATAGATGAAGAAATAGAATTGCGACATTATGTACATTCCATATAGAGAATTGATATCTAGATATATCAATATGAGATTCTAGATTAATCTATATCTATACTAAACCTATATCTTCATACAGTATAACTTTATACATTAGAATACCAAAAATAGGTAGTATGATAGAAAAAAAAAAAAAGATTTCTTTCTATCATACTATGGGATCTCATAGAATACTGCTAATTCTAGTCTATTTATTTCATCTAAAACGAAAACTAGTAATCCTTTTCATTTTATTCCCTCAATCATTGATAAGAACTAAGAAGTCAAGTTTCATTCAAATTAATCACCTTGACTAAGACTAACTGTTTTTACGTATATTATAAGTAAAAAAGCAGTAGGAACTAGAATAAACAATGCAGTAGCAATAAATGCAAGAATATTTACTTCCATAATCTCATCGTTTCTTTCATTTTTCTTTACTTCGCAAAAACTCGGGATTAAATCCCATAGAGATACTAAATCTTTCGCCTCTACTCTAAATTCAATGGGATGAATTCCATCTCGATGATATTGAATTTGATCAATATCATGAATAACAATATCTGAGCTATCAAATCGCTTCATTGTCGAGAATTCAATAGTATAACATAGAAAGATTGTTTATCCATACCGAATTTAAAAACAGATTCTTGATTCAATTACAAATTTATTTACTTTACTTTTTTTCATTTTTCATATTCTTTTCTCGAAAAAATAAAAAATTCTTGACTTCTTTGTACAATCATGGGAGACGTATCATGTAAGCACCTTTCCTTTCCACTTAGATTGGTTACAACCAAACCCAAACAAAAGTGCGCAATTTGAAATTTGAATGAGATTAGACAAAATCGGAGCCAAGAAAAAAGATACTTAAAAAAAAAAAGGGATTCTATCAAAGAAATTAAATTCATTTTGTATCGTACAAATCCGATTTTTTTGTGTGATTTATTTGTGTTGTGTATGGGGCTACCGGAAAAGATATGGTACTCGATTCGATTTCATTATACGGGTCAGGAGTAATCGAAAAATCCAAACTAAGTAGAGTATCTTTTTAAATCTTGAATATGACGCTACCAATAATTGTACTAATTCACATATGTTTCGATTAATCAGTACTAGTTGAAAAAAGAAAAAAAAAATTAAATAGTTAAATCTTAATTATGTATAGTTAAATCTTAATTATGTAACTATTAAGTAACTATTAATTATGTTTATGTAACTATTTAATATGTAAATATTAAAATATTAATTATTTAATAATAATTTAATAATAATTAATTTTAAATAATTAATTTAATAATTTTATTTAATAATATAAATTCCATAATATTAATAAATTAAATATTACAAATATTCAAATTAAATTGAATAGTAAATAAAATTTCAAATTAACTAGAATTTGTATAGAAAATATTTAAATAGAATTAAATAAGAATTAAATATAGAAATATTAAATAAATAAGTCATAAGAATTAAGTAATAAGAATAAATAAATAAATAAAAAAAAAAAGAAGTATCCCCTTGGGAATGAAAATGAAATTGTGCTATTTGCTCCCCTTTCGCAGAAGGGGGAGATATGAGTTGATGTATTTGTTTTATTCCATTTTTTTTTTTTAATATTATTAGATCCGTCGGGACTGACGGGGCTCGAACCCGCAGCTTCCGCCTTGACAGGGCGGTGCTCTGACCAATTGAACTACAATCCCCGGGAAATGCAATAAAATGTACAGCATACATATTATTATGATTTCATTCAAACCCTTTTTTATATTTATATTTCGATTTTCGATTGAAATCAACTCCTTGGAACAGAAAGGGGAGTGTGATATTCACATGGATATACACTTTAATGATACAAAAGGACAGGGATTGCTAGTAATCTTTTCATTATTTCAAATCAAAATCGAATAAAAAAAAATCTTTCAATGTAAAAAAAAAAAAAGACTCTTTTTTCTTTACATTACTCTTTATTCTTAGACTTTATACTTACAAATCCGGATCTGAGTCTAGATGATTCGCAAGATCAGAATTTTGAGAAAAAAAAGAAATAAAACAAATAAAATAAAGAACAAGTAGAGATATATCCGAACTTTTTCCTTTTTTTTCGTATCAGGCATTTCGCGAGAACAAGGGGCTTATTTCATGGCAGATCAGTGAATTATTGGGCCGAGCTGGATTTGAACCAGCGTAGACATATTGCCAACGAATTTACAGTCCGTCCCCATTAACCGCTCGGGCATCGACCCAGGAAGAATCAATTCCAGATTTTTTTATTAAAAAAAAAAAAAAAGAATCCACGATCCCCTTCCGTTCGTAATACCCTACCCCCAGGGGAAGTCGAATCCCCGTTGCCTCCTTGAAAGAGAGATGTCCTGAACCACTAGACGATGGGGGCACATTTGCCCGACCGCCAGCATACTATGTTCATAGTATGAACAGTTTTTTGAAATTGTCAATATAAGAAAATGGTATGACTCTATTTGAAGAATCTTTGCCCCTTTCAGATTCCATAGAATTTTTTTATTCTTATATTAAGATTCATTCTAATCGCCATTATACATTATAGGCCATTATCGATTAGAATAATTTCATTTTAATTTAATAATTAGAATATAATAATTCTAATCGAGAATACTAATTTCAAATTATAATTAAATAATTTATTTAATAAAAATTTAATTAATATTCTATTATAATATAATTTCTAATATAGTTACTTACTTTTTCTAGATTTAGAGATTGAATTTCTAATCTAGTTTCATAGATCTATCTTATCCACATAGTAGATCATTCAAGAATTCAATCAAATGAGCCCCTTTAACTCAGTGGTAGAGTAACGCCATGGTAAGGCGTAAGTCATCGGTTCAAATCCGATAAGGGGCTTTGGCGTTTTTTCATAAAACCAGCGGTAGTATTCCTATTTGAAGAGGGAATAGAAGTTGCTATTTATAATAACAAAAGTAAGAAACTCTAGAATTCTAATTAATTCTAAAATTTTCAAAAATTAATATAATTAATATTATAATGCTTTATTTTAGCTTCTTTTCGACTTTCGTTTAGAATCTATCTTTAGAAAATTTTTTTTTGAGAAAAAAAAAAATAGAATATTCTATAGAATATTTGAATATATTATTAGTAATCTATTAGTAGTATTGGAATATTGTAATATCCAATATTAATATCTAATAATAATAAATTATTTTATTCTAATCTAATATATTTCTATTTTTTTAGAATATTTTTTATTTTCGAATATATTTCTATTTTCTATAATTTTTCGATTTATATAATTTTATTAATTTTATATAATATCTTTCTTCTATATTCTAGTTTAGTTATAGAATATATTTCTAGCTATTTCGAATATATTTTCTTCTATTTTTTATACTATTTTTTATAATAGTTTATTTTTTAGAATATATTCGAAATAGAATATATACTATTCTAGTTATAGTATAGTATTTCGAATATATATTATTAGAATTCTAGAGTATTCTTTAGAATATATAATATTAGTCTATTTTTTTTTTATCTAGTTATTTATAGAGTTAGAAAGTTTAGTTAGAAGGTTGAACATTTGTTTATTATATTAGAATAGAAATATAATATAGAAATATAATGAATAATTCAATAAATGAGAAATTATCTCTTAAATCGCCAAATTTCCTTCTTTTCCATAAATCAATCGTCAAAATTGGATTCGAAATCAATAAAAGTAAGTGGAC